ATCGGTATTAACCCCGAAACTCCCGGCAGATGGCCAGTGACCCAAGGAAACGAAAGAGTCGGTTACATTTTTCATATGATCTCCTCTTCTAGACAAACTAATTATATATTTTTTATTCTTTTATATTATATATATATATTTATATTATTGTTCTTGCTTTTTTTTATTCATTTACCTATTTATTATTTATTTCAAATTTATAAATAGAGTCAAAAATCTATTTGATTTTTATTATAATTTTTATTATAATTATAAATGGATTTTTTTTAATTGAAAATTGATAATAAAATAAGAAAATACTTATTATAATTTGAGAATTTCGAATTTGGTACCAGGTCTTCGTATCAGTTGCGAAATATCTCCTTTGTTTTTTTTTGTTGTGTTGGAACACTTCCTTAAAAAAGTTTCGATTGCACTAAGAAGGGGGAGGGAAGAAAGCGAGTCGGTATACTAATTCCTCATCCTCAAATCAGTCCTTCCCGTGGGTTGGTTATTGTCCCAATAAAAATAAATAAGTGATTATAGGATTAATATCTTGATATAATTCGAAAAAACAAGCAGCAAGTGCAAGGGAATAAAAAAAATACGTATTTTTTATAGAATTAAACAAAAGGATTCGCAAATAAAAGTGCTAATGCTACAACCAGTCCATAAATTGTTAAAGCTTCCATAAAAGCCAGACTAAGCAATAAAGTACCTCGTATTTTTCCCTCCGCCTCGGGTTGTCTCGCGATACCTTCTACAGCCTGGCCCGCAGCAGTACCTTGACCAATTCCAGGTCCAATAGAAGCAAGCCCAACGGCCAACCCAGCAGCAATAACGGAAGCGGCAGAAATCAATGGATTCATGATAAGTTCCTCGCACTAAAATAAAGAAAAATAAATGGTTAATGATACAATCAATCAATAAATAATGACTTAATTATTCCATCGATAAGATTTTAATTCAGTCGAAGTAACTAAGAACTCTGAATTGAAGTAATAATATTATTGAATCATCATAACTACTTCAAATATACATTTTTGAGTTCCTATCCACAGAGTTTTTGTGAATTCATATTCATACAACTTTTAGTTTTTCCATTTCTTTCTTTGTTTCGAACTATTCTTTTTTTTTATTTAATCGCTTTATTCAATATTCAATTCACAGTTCCAAATGAAAAGTAAGGACTTTTATTGGAATCCCCGTCCAAATTCCCAATAGTAGGGCAGATTAGATATATCTTTTAACTCGTATATAAGTGGTTAATACCTAATATTACATATACATGCCTTTCTTCCATAACGTAAACCAAGTATTCGTATCTTAGATTCAATCGGATTCTAAAATCATTTTTCGAAACATCCACAAAGAAAAGTTATCTTATAGCCATTATATATATATATATTCCATACACATATTTTGATCCTACTCTCCTAAACAGCCTATTTTTTTTTTATGAATCTTATTTTTTATTCTTTTCTTACTTTTATTTATCATTATACCACATGGATACAATCAATGCAAACGGACGAATTTATTAGTCTGAATCATTGCATAGAAATAGAAATCTTTGGTTGATCTAAGTTCATCATATAATTTATTATTTTATTTATTAATATTTTCTTTTGATCAATCGTTGAATTTAATAAAACCGACTGAAATGGAAATTGCTCTATAGAACTTCTTTTTTTTTAATCGCACCATTGTGTAACCAAATAAGGAATTCTTATTCAGATTATGACTCCTAAAATTGGAATTGAATGGACAAAACAATCAAATCAAGACAATATAAAGAGAATATTTATTGGAAGGAAGTATAACTGGGCCAAACGAATTTTAGGAAAAAGATCTTTTAGTTTTAGATCTCTTTCCTTTTTTTTTTTTACAATTCCCTAATATCGTAAATTTTTTAATATTCTTATAGCTCGTATAGACCTTTTTCTCTATTTATGTGTATATTTATGTTCACTAATTAGATTATCTTGAGCAAGTCATGTATTTTCTTGCACTAAGCTAAAAAAAACCATTTAAAAAATTAGTCAATGATGTCCCTCCATGGATTCGCCTATATAAGCCGCAGCTAAAGTTGCAAAAATAAGAGCTTGAATACCGCTTGTAAATAATCCAAGGAACATGACAGGTATAGGAACCACTGAGGGTACTAAAGAAACAAGAACAACAACCACTAATTCATCCGCTAATATATTTCCGAAAAGTCGAAAACTAAGTGATAAAGGTTTTGTGAAATCTTCTAAAATGTTAATGGGTAAAAGGATTGGAGTTGGTTGAATGTATTTAATGAAGTAACCTAATCCTTTTTTGCTAAGGCCCGCATAAAAATATGCTACTGATGTAAGTAAAGCTAAAGCAACGGTAGTATTTATATCATTCGTAGGTGCGGCTAACTCCCCATGAGGTAACTGTATGATTTTCCAAGGTAAAAGCGCCCCTGACCAATTAGAAACAAAAATAAATAGAAACATGGTTCCAATAAAAGGAACCCATGGACCATATTCCTCTCCAATTTGAGTTTTGCTCACGTCTCGAATGAATTCAAGGACATATTCGAAGAAATTCTGACCGTCAGTCGGAATAGTTTGTGGATTACGAACAGATACAATGGCTGAACCTAATAAGATAGCAATTACAACCCAAGAAGTTATAAGTACTTGGGCATGGACTTGGAAACCTCCTATTTTCCAATAGAGATGCTGGCCTACTTCCACACCGGATATATTATATAGCCCTTTTAGTGCGTTGATGGAACATGGTAGAACATTCATATTGCCCCCTGAAAGAAATCAAACTTTAAAAGAAATTATTTTGATTCAACCATCTTTTTTCGACTTGCCCATTTGAATTGTATATTTTGGATACCACCTAATCACATAATATATCCAGTTATTTTTATCTCTTTTGTACGATTCGGGCGGGAATAGTAACCGATTCCATAAATCTATGGAGTTCACAAAATAATTGATTTATCTTCTTATTAATCAGGGATTTCCTAGATAACTAGAACGACCCTCACAAATTGCAAATACTAATTTGTTAAGAATAAATCGGATTGAAGCCAGAGTGTCATCATTCGCTGGAATCGAAATATCTGCGAGATCCGGGTCAGAGTTTGTATCAATTAAAGAAATCGTTGGAATTCCCAAAGTGATACATTCTCGAAGAGCCGTATATTCTTTTTGCTGATCAATAATTATTACAATATCGGGTAACTCCGTCATATATTGAATCCCGCCCATATATGTTTGCAAGTAAGATAACCGTCTCTTCAATCGAGCCGCTTCCATTTTCGGAAGTCGGTTGAGTCTCCCTGTGTTTTGTTTTATTCTCAAGTCCCTGAACTTTTGAAGTTTCATTTTTGTAGTGAACCAATTCGTTAAAATACCACCGAACCATTTTTTATTAACATAATGACACCGGGCCCTTGTTGCAGCCGGCACTACTGAATCAGCTACTCTTTTTTTGGTACCAACAATTAAGAATTGGTTTCCACTACTTGCTGCATCAAAAACTAAATCACAAGCTTCGGATAAAAAACGAGCGGTTCTAATCAAATTTGTAATATGAATACCTTTACGCTTTGCAGAGATATAAGGTGCCATTCTCGGGTTCCATTGTTTAGTCTTATGACCAAGATGAACTCTCGCTTCAAGCATCTCTTCCAAATTAATGTTCCAATATCTTCTTATCATTTCTCCCCCCCCTATCGTTTTTTCTTTTCTTTGCAAAAAAAAAGAGAGACAAGGTACCCTGAAATAAATAATTGTTCCGATGGAACCTTCTCTTTTCCCAGAGATTGGACGTTGATACACGATCCAAGTGAGAAATTTCTTTCTATTCCTTATTTTCCTTATTTCTTTATTACTATTAACAAATCACAGGACCGCCGATAATTAAAAGGATGAATCCGCATCCGCTCTTAGGAATCATTAAATCCTATATGTTCTGATGTATCATTAAGAATCAAATAACTCTCTGTGGTGGAACAAAATATCTTTCATTTCCCCTTCGAATAAAGAAGAAATTCTTCTTTTTGGTTTTGTTTTCAAAGGAATACCCTTATGTTGCCTTGAGCGGTGCATTAATCCGGTACCAATGGGTATCATACCAGCTAGAACAACGTTTTCTTTCAGGCCTTTCAACCAATCGATACGGCCGCGAATAGCAGCTTTTGCTAAAACGCGAGCGGTTTCTTGAAAACTTGCCTCGGATATGAAACTTTGCGTATTCAGAGATGCTTTCGTTATTCCCAATAATATGGCTTGGTAATGGATCGCTTCTTCCAAAGCGCGCCCCGTTCGTTCTGCTCGCAATAATCCAATTAGTTCTCCGGGTAAAAAAACATTAGACATTCCCTCTTTTGAAACCAACACTTTTGATGTTATTTGACGTACAATAATTTCTATATGCCTGTCATGAATCTGCACCCCCTGGGATCGATAAATCGTTTGGATCTTATTAACCAAAGAGATACGACTTTGCATTATAGTTAGCTCAGCACCAATTAAGAATCCCCAAGGAATTCCAAGAATTTTTGTTATACACTCGTTCCAATACTCAACTCTCTCTTTTAGGCTTGGCGATATTGAATCAATTGAACGCACTTCTACCATTTTTTCCACTTTTGGAAGACCTTGCGTTATATCACTAGAGCTCGATTTTTCATAGATATATGAAATTAATGGATCCCCTTCGGAAAGGATTTGTCCATAATGGCAATGAACAGTTGTGTCTGAAGTGACCAAATAAGGCTTAGCTAATCTTATTACTACAGAGTCAGCGTAAACAATTATAACTTGACCCGATCTTAGGTGTGGTAAATTGTCGGCCATACATATATTTTCATTTTCAAAAAAAAACTGTCCCAGGCTAATTATTGTCAATGTTTCCTCACAATAATTATTATGATAATTAGGATAGAGAAAAGACCAATTCAAATTGAATGGATTCAAAACGCGGTTACTGCATGGATCGGGATTAACAATTTTCTTGTTTTCATCCATTAAATAATATTTAAGTACTTGAAAAGTCTGTTTTAAACTGTCGAGTTGAAAATATTTAGTTACCGAGATCTGATTATGAGTTATTAAATGGTAAAATGAATAAAAATTCGCAATTTGAAGGGCTATTCCTAAAGGGCCCGACGAATTCCTAATTGGAATTATAGAATCTCTTTTAATTGATTCTTTTATTACATTGTGATATTTTCTATCCTTGAATAGATCCATTCGAAGACAATTAGATGGTGACAAAATTATCAAAGATTGACCTTCCTTATTTCTATTCAACGACATATTAATAGTTCCTTGATTTTTTTTAAGTAATTGTGGAATCCTTGCCTTGGAATAAATGGAATTAAATGAATTAATATTGGTACGATCTGACCCATTATCAGAGATCAATCCTGAGCCTGATGGATCATTCCTTTTTCTACTGATATATGAAATATGGGAATTCACTAAGGAAATTCTTAGGAAATCACGAATCAGACCATTTGTACTTACTTCAACAAAAGAAGCGTGGGCCACTTCGGTAGAAGAAATTTTTTTGTATTGGTCCCAATTCAACACTAAACAAGTACGAACTAATTGAATACTTGTGCCATAAATTCCCCGAATTGGGTTACCATTTCCATAAATAATATAATTGACAACTCGAAGTTTCAGATTATCCTTTTCCTGTAATAGATCCTGGGAGAAAAGTGTTTCTAAATTTATACCGTCCGCTATTTCATATATGATTACTGGTCGAACCAAAACAAAAGACTTTTCCTCGGTAGGTGTGATTCGTTGGACATGGATCCAATTTTGAACCTTTTTGGATTCCTTAGAATTTGTTTTTACCGTTCCTCGCGGTATCTTGATACCACTTTCTATCTTATCTGTCTCTCCCGGAAAATGGATATCTCCAGAAAAGATTTGAAGTTCAATTTTTTTTTTTTTTCTCTCCACTCGGACCAATCCGCCCACTCGACTCCTTTTATTTAAGGTGATTTGTGTATCTACTCCAATGATACTATTGTTCCGTACCATTAGGGAAGAAGATTGGGGTAAAATATACACTTCCTCGGGAATGAAAAAAAAGCGATTCACTTTCGTTTGGTCCGTTTGGTCTTTTGGCTGAAATTCCTGAACTCCTCGATTCTCAATCAAATCGTCTTTTTTGAGGATTGAACGAATCCTTATAACCTCATATTTAGTAATTCCTGAACTATTTCTTCGGTATTGGGGATCGTCGAAATAAGCAAAAATACTATTTCTACAGAAAATACCATTTATAGGTATTTCAATCGAGATACCGGAGTGAAGCATTAGTTCTTTCTCTCGTTCTTGAATCGATTGGAATGGAATGATAAATCCATTTCTTCGCCTCTTTGCCAATAAATCAAAATTCTCGTGGAGAATAAGAGGATATAGGATATTAGAATGACCAGTACATATGATTCGATTAAGTTCTGAATAATCAGGAATCCCAATTTCTTTTTGACCCGAAAGATCTGAACTAAAGAATTTTTGTTTAACTTGATCATTATTTAATGAGGGGCTAGAAATATATCTTCTTTCGACAGAAAGAGAATGAGCATTCAGTTGATCTTGATCCTTGTATAGTGAAAAAGGAACTATGCTGGATCCGCACGAACCACCCAATGATAAAATCCATAAATGGGTTGTTTTTGCTAAACGACGGACATTACTATATTCATTAGGTGCATGGTATACATCGGTACTCCAGTGCATTTCTCCTTCTGAGTTGGAATAAATATATTTTATAACCCTATCTTTAATATTCAAATCGTATGTTCCTGTGCAAATTTCACCAATCACTTGTTCTGATTCTACATATTGATCATTTTGAACGAAAAGAAAACTTTTTTGTGGAATAGTCACGTTATATATAATATATGGGTTCTCAATAGTTACATATAAGTCTAGATAACATAGAAAACCAGGATGCCCATGACGTGTACGTATAGGATGGACCGAATCCTTATTAAATTTGATTTTTCCATTTAAGGGGGCTCGTATATATTTTGCACTATCCCCTGTGAATACTCCGCCGGTATGAAACGTTCTTAATGTTAATTGAGTGCCCGGCTCTCCAATGGATTGACCCGCAATAATACCTACGGCTTCTCCCAATTCTACCAGGTCGCCCTGAGTAGAACTCCGACCATAACATAATCGACAGATCCAAGACGTACTCCTACAAGTAAAAGGAGTTCGAATAAATATTGGTTGTATTCGAAAGCTTATCAATCGATTGATAAGTCCACTCCCAATATCTTGATTTCGAATGGCAATGCATCGTAGACCCATATATATATTGTCTGCTAATACACGACCCATTAATGTTTGGATAAAAAGTATTTCCGGCATCATCCCATTTCGAGAACTCACAGCGGTCCCTCGGGTGGTCCCACAATCTGTTCTACGTACAACAATGTGTTGAACTACTTCAACAAGTCTGCGTGTAAGATATCCAGCATCCGCTGTTCGTACAGCAGTATCCACAACTCCTTTTCGGGCTCCATAGCAAGAAATAAGATATTCTGTTAAAGACATTCCTTCGCGTAAATTGCTTTTAATGGGCAATTCTAGCATTTGTCCTTGTTGATCCGACATAAATCCTCTAATACCTATTAATTGGTGTACTTGAGATGCATTTCCCCTAGCTCCCGAAAAAGACATCATATGGACTGGATTAAAGGGTTCTGTCGTCTCAAAATGATTATTCATTTCTTGTCGCAAATATGCACTTGTTGCATGCCATACCTCAATGGATTGGCGTAATTTTTCTACCGCGCTTATATTTCCATAAGAATAGTGTTTGTCAAAACAAAATTTTTGTTCTTCAAGATCTTGGGCTATCCGTTCCTTAGAAGGTATTGATAAAAGATCATCAATTCCTAATGAAATGGATGTAGCAGTGGCTTGCTGGAAACCCAGAATCTTTACTTGATCCAGGATGTATGATGTATATGCCATTCCGAAGTGATTTATTAATCTGCTAATAAGTCGTTTAATGGCATTTCCGTCTATCACTTTATTGTTAAAGACCAGATTTACTTGCTCGGGCATAAGTACCTCCATATTCCGTTGAGTAGGGTTCGACAGTGAATTGAAGTCAATGATTGGAAAACTTCCTTTTCTCGATTTTGATTCGCAGATCTCTTCAGTTCAACTAGGACCATAGTTGAACTGAAGAGATCTGAATTAACACCGGTGTCATAGAATTACTTAGCTTAGATCCCTATGGTTAGATTAGGTATCATCTGACCAGACTTGGTAAAACCCTTGTATAGCTTCTTCGATTTTTTGATAAAAATAAATATGACCAACAGTGGTTCGAATGTATATACAAATAATTTCTTTTTTTATACTTCTTACTATTAGATAGTGTCCATAAATCTCATGATAGGTACCCAAAGATTCATAGTGAACTTCGATAGGAACTTCTCTTGAAGTAATAACGCGTTGATCTAGTTGCCACCGGAGCCACAAAGGACTATCTAAATTGATTTTTTTTTGCCGATACGCTCCAATTGCATCATAGAAATTACAAAAAAGGGGTTCTTTCGGATATTTATCGTTATTATGGTCAATTATTTCATTTTGACAATTTCTGCGATTACATGGATTATATTTATTTGCATAAATACCTCGACGATAACCGCTTGTTAATATATAGAGCCCAATAAGCATATCTTGAGTTGGTACGCAAATGGGATCTCCAATAGCTGGAGACAAGAGATTCATATTAGAACACATAAGTAAACGAGCCTCCACCTGAGCCTCCATGGATAAAGGTACATGAACAGCCATTTGATCCCCATCAAAGTCTGCATTGAATCCTTTACAAACTAATGGATGTAAACAAATAGCACGTCCTTCCACTAAAATGGGTTCGAATGCCTGTATGCCTAATCTATGCAGAGTGGGCGCTCTATTCAGCAATACAGGATGCCCCTGTATAACTTCCTCAAGTATTTCCAATACAATTGGATCTTTTTCCCGAATTTTTCTCTTAGCAACTCCTATGTTCAAAGCAAAGTGTTGTCCAATTAAACAACGAATTATAAATGGCTGGAAAAGCTCTATTGCTATTTCGCGAGGCAATCCACATTGATGTAATGAAAGTGTGGGGCCTACGACAATGACAGAACGCCCCGAATAATCAACCCGTTTGCCAAGCATAGTCTCGCGAAATCTTCCCTCTTTGCCTTCAATTATATCTGAAAATGACTTATAAACCTTATCATGACCGTCCCTCATTGGTTGTCCGTGGATTCCATTATTAAGAAGTATATCCACGGCTTCTTGTACCAATTTCTCCTGACACATTACTAAGTCGTAGGGTGAATAATTCCTTAATTGCTTAGCAAGAGCATTGTTCCGATAGATAACTCTTTGATAGAGGTCATTAATATCTGAACTAATTAGTTTACCCCCATCTATCTGAATGATCGGTCTCAACTCGGGAGGAAGGACTGGTAATAGACATAAAACCATCCATTCTGGTTTTATATTTGCTTGAATAAAATGCTTAGCTAAGGCCATGCGTCTGACCAAAAAATTCTTTCTTCTTTCCATTCTTTGATATCCCCACTTTATTTCTTCTTCTTCTTCTTCTTCTTCTTCTTCTTCTTCTTCTTCTTCTTCTTCTTCTTCTTCTTCTTTTTCTTCTTCTTCTTCTTCTTCTTCTTTTTCTTCTTCTTCTTTTTCTTCTTCTTTTTCTTCTTCTTCTTCTTCTTCTTCTTCTTCTTCTTCTTCTTTTTCTTCTTCTTCTTTTTCTTCTTCTTCTTCTTCTTCTTCTTCTTCTTCTTTCGTATCCGTTGCTCTCGCTAACTTTTTCCATTCTATGGACGAATTATCTATAATAATTTGCAAATCCAGATCGGCTAATAGTTCTCGGATAGCACCAGCTCCAGTATAAATTTCTCGATTTTGAACTGTAGCGAAGCCTTCGGTATTAAAAAAAAGTGGAAGACTGTATTTCCAGGATTGGATTTCATATGCGAATGAACCTCGTAATCGTAAGAAAGTGGGCTTTTTGCCTATGGGCCTAGCAAAAGAAAAATTGGGATAGGATCCTATAGGATCTCCCCCCTTTCAAATCGGACGTGAAAGTTTCCTTTCATCCGGCTTTAGTAGTTGCACCAAATAAAGATAAATGATAAATAAAAGGGTTCCCGCTTTCAAAGTCGATAAAACCAAAAAAAAAAAAAAGTTACTCTTTACTCAAGTTCCCAATGAAGACCAAGCAACATTTCATTAATTCATTCTTATTTTCTTTTCCGTTTTTTTTTTATTTATGAATTTTTTAATTCAATTCTCACAATTACGGCATAACTGAAATGTGAACTTCTTGAGTAGTCTACTTCCCTTCGAATGATGAATTCCCAGCACCTTAGAATTCATAAGGGGTTTACTTGTCTATGTCTCCTTCCATTCGATCTTTTAGGTCCGGAACTTACCTCGACGGTTATGTCACGACGCTATTAAAGGCTATATGCGATGTATAGACTCCTGCAACCATAACATATTTGCTTACTTGAGTATAAACCTAATTTATTTATAAAATAAATAGATTAATTCCACAAAAGTAAAAGAAGTCTGTTTTCACGAGGTAGAATTCGAAATTCCTATTTATTTGTTATTAAATTGACCATAGACCAATTCCACTTTTATTGGGGAGTATTGAATACACCCACAATTCTGAGCTTCATGTTACTCCTTCCAAGAGGCATGTCAGATCCGCGGCATCCTAATTCGATTAAATGGGATGACAGTTTCTCATTCCAAAACTGTAAAATCAGAAGAATTTCGATCAAATCACACATCGCGGTATACTAGGCCTTCTAATTCTTTAATAGGTTTATCTAAAAGATTCACGATATAACTTGGAAAACGTTTCAAATACCACACATGAGTTACTGGGCATGCCAGTTTGATGTAGCCCATTTGATATCTTCGTATCCGAGAATTAACAAATTCGACTCCGCATTTTTCACAAAAATTGTTGTTTTCTTTTTTATCTCCGATTACTTGATAATTTCCACAAGCACAAATTCCGCTTTTTATAGGTCCAAAAATTCTTTCACAAAACAATCCGTCTTTTTCAGGTTTATTGGTTTTGTAATGAAAAGTATACGGGTTTTTCACCTCTCCAACAATCTCTCCATTAGGTAGGATTTTGGAGGCCCAAGCACTTATTTGTTGAGGCGAAACTGATCCAATTCTGAGTTGTTGATGTTTATATTGATCGATCATAGAATTCAAATTATTATTTGATTTATTTTATTGCGATTAAAATTAAACTTCCTTCCTATAAATCTGTAAGTTTTTCTCAGATACAAGGAAATGATTCAGTTCCAGAGCTAACGATCGTAGTTCTCGAACGAGCAATCGAAAAGATTCTGGAGCATCTTCCGGTTTAGGGATTGTTCCTCCAATCATCGTAGTACTAAGCACTTCTTGTCGAGCTCTAATATGATCAGATTTATAAGTAAGCATCTCTTGTAGAATATGAGAAACACCAAATCCCTCTAGAGCCCAAACCTCCATTTCTCCTACCCGTTGTCCCCCTTGGTTGGCCCTTCCTCTAAGAGGTTGTTGTGTAACAAGTGCATAAGGCCCACTGGAACGCCCATGGATTTTATCATCAACTTGATGAATTAATTTCAGGATATAAGGCTTTCCTATTAGAACAGGCTGTTCAAAAGCATCTCCCGTCCTTCCATCAAATAGTCTACTTTTTCCCGGATATTCGGGTTCAAATACCCACGGATTTCCTGTTTGCTTACTGGCTTCATATAATTCAGAAAACACTAGTTTTCTCGAGGCCTCTTTTTCATATCTCTCATCAAAAGGTGCTATTCGATAATGTCTATTTAGCAGACTCCCCGCAAACCCGAGTGAACATTCAAATATCTGTCCTACATTCATTCGTGAAGGTACTCCTAATGGGTTGAAGATCATATCAACAGGTGTTCCATCTTGCAAATAAGGCATATCTTGTCTAGGCAAAATTTTGGAAATGACGCCTTTATTTCCATGTCTTCCAGCTACTTTATCACCTACTTTGATTTGACGTTTCTGTAAAATATATACACGAATTGTTTCTGGATTATTCCCCTTTTTCTGGATCCAGCTCACATCAATAACTCGACCCCTACCACGTATAGGTAGTTTTAGGCAAGTTTCCTTTGAAGTTGAATTAGATACCGTAACGTCAAATATGGCTTGTAATAATCTATCTTCCGGGGTATACGATGAGTCTTCTTGAGGCGTTAATTTACCTACTAAAACGTCGCCCGTCTCTACCCAAGATCCCAGCATCACAATTCCATTTTTGTCTAAATTTCGGAGTAAATGTGCTTCTAGATACGGTATTTCGTTAGTGATCCTTTCAGGACCTTGGCTTGTCATAAGAATCTCAATTTCATATTTCCTTATGTGAAAAGAAGTATAAATATCTTCATATACCAGACGTTCGCTAATGAGTACCGCATCTTCAAAATTGTAACCCTCCCATGGCATATAAGCTACTAATACGTTTTTGCCCAAGGCGAGTTCGCCACCGACTGTAGCAGCACCATCCGCTAAAACTTGACCTTTTTTAATGTATTTACCCCGCTGAACCTGGGCTTTTTGATGCATCCAAGTATTTTTGTTGGAACGTTGATATATAACTAATGGAATTCTTAGAGTACCTCCATTGCCCGATAAAATTATCTTGTCAATATCGGTAGAAATTATTTTTCCCTCGTGTTCGGCTATAGCGGTAACCCCTGAATCTAGAGCCACTTGGCCTTCCAATCCAGTTCCAACAATGCACTTCTCGGGCCGAGAAAGCGGAACTGATTGACGTTGCATATTAGAACTCATTAAAGCCCGAGTCGCATCATTATGCTCCATAAAAGGAATGAGGGAAGGTCCAATAGAAAAATATTGGAAGGGACAAATAGTTCGAAAATGAACCTGTTCCCATGCAATAGTCAGGAATTCTTGACGGTATCGAGCTAAAACAAACTCTTCTTCCGGAGCATTTTGATTCATCCTCAAAGGATTTTCTAGCGCTATCAGATGGGATTCATCTTCACTTGGTGATAAATAAAGCATCCGTACTTTTTCTTTTTTTGATCCCTCAGAGATGTCAAAAAATGGGCTTTCTAAAGTCTCCCAATGACCAATCTTGGCACGAATTGCCAAGGATCCAACAAGCCCAACATTGATTCCTTCAGACGTGTCAATTGGACAAATGCGCCCATAATAACTAGGATGGATATCTCGCATCCGAAAACTAGCAGTTCGTGCTGTCAATCCTCGAGGGCCCAAATGACTGTATTTTCTCCCATGAACTGTTTGTGCCAATGGATTAGTTTGATCCAAAACTTGAGATAATGGGTTTAATCCGAAAAAAGATTCATAAGTGGTTGTTAATGGAGTTGAAGTTACCAAATTTTTGAGGATCGGTCTAAATTTATGCGTAATTGCTCCATGTAGAGTTTTTTTAACTATATCTTTTAAACGACTCAGAGCCAATCCGAATTGATCTTGTAAGAGATCCCCTACAGAACGAATACGTTTATTTTTTAAATGAGTCATATCGTCGGGTGGACACTCTCCAAATTTCATTGCAATCAAATGATCCACAGCTGCCAAGATATCTCGCGGTAACAAAAATGTATTGTTATGAGGTATAACAAGATTCAGCCTTCGGTTCATATTTAGTCGACCAATCGTTCCTAAGTCAAATTTTTTTTCACTGAATTCTTTTTTTAATTCATTACATTGATTTATGAATTTATCATCTACCCCAATGCAGGATTCAGAAAATACTAGATCTTCGCCTAAAGAGCCTACACAAGTAAATTGTTTATAAAAATCCAAAAAAGCATTTTCCTTTGACCCCCCCCTTTTTTTTTTCTCCATATCATCCAGGAAAGACAAGAGAATCTCAGGATAGCACACATTCTCTAGAATTTCTATTAGATTCGAACCCATAACTGATAATAGAAATAGAATATTTATTTTTTGTTTCCTATTAACACGAGCCCATATCTTTGATTTTCTATCAATCTCTAATTCTATTCTCGCTCCCCTATCTGATATTATGGTACCGGTACAGACCAAATTTCCCTCAAGGTCCAATTCTGACTGGTAATATATACCAGGTCTTCGCAATATTTGATTGATCACAATTCTGTATATTCCATTTACTATAGAAGTTCCCAGGGAATTCATTAGAGGAATGTTTCCAATAAAAACTGTTTGATCTTGCATATCCATGCTGGTTTTCCAAAACAATACCGCGGATACATATAATTCAGAAGAATATGTGAGTGATTCATATACAGCATCTCTTTCTTTTATCAACGGTTCTACTAATTGATGGGTTTCCCCACATAATTCAAATTCAATTTTGTAATCCATATATTCATATTCAATTTTTGGAAACTTAGAAAGCTCTTCTTCTAAGCCCTGATCAATGAACTTACAAAATCCTTCAAATTGTATCTGATTAAATCCAGGTATTGTAGACATTTCCTTATTTACGTCCTTAAGCATTTTTAATTTCCCATTTATTGTATTGAAAAAAAATCCCATTATTGGATCGTTCTTCATCCAATTCTATTCTATGGATCGATCTAGCAATGATGGAATTTCTATTTTGTTTACTGAATCACATAAAATTTTATCTAACTCCATATATGGATATTTAATGTATGAAATACATATGAATGGAGGAATAAAGAGAATTTCCTACTCAAATTGTAATTTACAACAGATACAACTGGAAAGGACGGGATTTGATCTCTTCGATGAGATGAAGACCCAATAATCAGAAACAATATAAAGTTTTTTTTAGCACTTAGCCCTTTTTCGTGTATTTCCTTGTTCAGTTAAAAAAAATGATTCACATGGAAGAGTTAGATTTTTATCTATTTTTTTATTTTAATAGAATTTGTATAATACGATTTAAATGCATAAGCATAAGAAAGCTTCTTTATTAAACATATGCGGGTATAACTATAGCTGTCTATATATGATACGTCTCCTCTTTTATTGCAGTTCTCTTCTGGACAGCGCATGTTGTGCTCTATCAAAATTTAGATTTTTTATTCAATGAAAAATATAATAGAAAACTTCCTCTAGAAATCATAGACAGATAAAAGATCCGATTAGATATCTGTGTAAGAATTTCTGTTCTGGGGTTTACATATACTCATAATTGTTGTTATAATTGAAATTGAGAAGGATTTTTTTATTGAAAAGAATCAATACTTATTACTTACTAATTAATTACGTATCAAATTTGATTTACTTATATCATTTATCATTAAGGATATCAAATTTGAGATTCAAAGTCAAGTTCATGAATTCACAGTCAATAGTTAATGGTTCCAATTTGTCCTGAATGCTGATTTTTGTAACTGAAAATTCACATTTGGTTTTTCATTTCAATAGAAAGGGTAAAGAATTAAACTTCAATAGTATGTGTTTTGAGATACTATACAAAATGAATCGAAGAGATAGATCCAATCCAAAACCAAAAAAAGGAAGGATTTTTTTTTAGGAAAGGGATTAAGATTAATAAAACTGGGATTCAAGATGCAAGTACAAAAAAAGGGGGAATATTTTCGTCTATTTTGTATCGTCTTGGCGGCATGGCCGAGTGGTAAGGCAGGGGACTGCAAATCCTTTTTCCCCAGTTCAAATCTGGGTGTCGCCTGATCAACAAAAGACGCGAAATACCTTATTCCGTTTTGCTGATATAACTTGTCAAATTTGTCCCTAACAGAGCGGATGAAAAGTACTCTTGATATTTTCAAGGGCGTCGCCGCGTATTTTGTTTGTGCTTAATGTTTCTCGATTCCATTAGCAATCATATAAGACCTTCTTCCAATTAATATTAATTGGGCAGAATCCTTTTTTTGACTCTAGGCCGGCGATTCCACTATTATTATATTAGTGAACAATAATGGAAAAATTCCTTCATATTCTTCATATTCATAGAGATAGGGAACATAATACACATGGATATAGTAAGTCTCGCTTGGGCTGCTTTAATGGTAGTCTTTACATTTTCCCTTTCGCTCGTAGTATGGGGAAGAAGTGGACTCTAGGGGTATTACTAATTGAGTTGACAAATCAAACTGTATCAATTCCTTTATAGATCGTTCTGTAAAGACAAAGACTTTTCAATTTAACTATTAAAATTTGTAAGAATTCAATAATTGAATGAAATTCAATTTCTGAATTCTTACAAATTCAGAAATTGAATGAAAAATATCTTCATTTCCAAATTCTATTGGATTCAAATGGAGTAATGTATTCTATGAATAAGATATGAATAATACCATTTTAGTCATAATCAAACAAATATTTCAATGATTTCCGTGTTCATATTTCAAAAGTAAAAAGAATGAAAATAATAGGAAATTTATTTCAACTGAATTCTTCATAAATTTTCTATTTCTAGAAACCGCCCTTTACCAGAGTTATATATGGACAATGAAGAACAGCGGAACCCTTTTTTTTTTTTTTTACGTTTTATTTGTTTGCTTCTTTCCTGTTCAAAGCGAAAAGAAAGTAGTTCTTTTATTAGTTTATTAGTTATTTAAAGTTATTAAATTAAGTAAGTGGATTATCCATGGAAAATAAGATAAACATATTAGTTCTCCAACGAGATACTACGCATACTAAGATGTTTTCTTGAACAAGTCACATATTGCGCACTTAGACTTAGTGTTTAGTTTAGTGTTTGTTTTATTATTTAATAAAAACTTGATTTATGCTATACTTTATTGACTTGACTCATTTCATATCATGATTCAAAGGTTAAAAACCGGTGAGGTTTACTAATCGGCGAAATCTGAAAAAAGTTTTTAGAGAACTCTTTTCCTTGGATGATCTGTCAACTGCTCAATCAATTACTTCTTCGGAATGCTAAAAAAAAGATTTCTTGACTTTCTTTTATTAATATATGTCCAGACTATTATTTTTTTCCTTATTCATTGATTTTATTCTTTCGGTAGATGCCGGAATTCATATTGAAAATAATCATAATTATAATCGTAAGAGTTGCCTTTCAACTATTTCAGATTAATTGGAATCAACACAAATCAAATAGATGAAGAAAAGAAATAGAATTGGGACGTTATGTACATTACATATAGATAATTGATATCTAGATATATCAATATGAAGATGATATTCTAGAGTGCTCCATATTAAGCCTATATCTTTAGACAGTACAACTTTATACATTTAGAATAACAAAAATACCAAAAATAGATAGTATGGTATAAAGATATATATCTTTATACCATACTATCGGATCTCATAGAATATTGCTTATTCTAGTCCGCTCGTTTAATCTAAGACGCGAAATTGGAATTCTTTTAATTAGATTTCTTCAATCATTGATATTGATAAGAACTAAGAAGTCAAGTTTCGTTCAAATTAATCATTTTGACTAACAGTTTTTACGTATATTATAAGTAAAAAAGCAGTAGGAACTAGAATGAACAGTGCAGTAGCAATAAATGCGAGAATATTTACTTCCATAATTTCATCGTTTTGTTTTTCTTTACTTCGCAATAACTCGGGATTTAATCCCATGGAGATGATAAATCTTTCGCCTCTAAATTCAATGAGATGAATTCTATCTCGATGATATCGAATCGGATCAATATCATGAATAACAATATCTGAGCTATCAAATCGATTCATCGTCGAGAATTGAATAGTATAACATAGAAAGATCGTTTATCCATACCGAATCCAAAAAATGGATTTCTGATCCAATCGATAATTTCTTTACTTTATTGATTTTTATTTATCATTCTTTTCCATTCTTTCTTTTCTATAAAACTATCGCCTTCCTTGTACAATCGTCTGACGAAGTATCATCTAACCGCTTTTACACTTACATTGGTTACAAACAAACCCAAACAAACCATAAAAGTGAAATGGCGAAAAGGGAGTTAAGTTCTAAACTCCTTTTTTTAATGATCTAATCTTATTGGAAAATAAAAAAGTGCAATAAATACAAGTCCCAGTACAATATAAAAAACAAGATCGAATATTCTACCAAATTCACTTTTTTAGAGTTTGTTTTTTCTTCAGCAGAAACCCTTAAAAAAGATTATTTATTCCCTCTCTAAGAGAGGTGGGATCCTTATCCTTATTTGATGTTTATTTTATAAATATCCTCTCTCCTTGGATTAGTAATGGGATACATATCATATAATATATCAAAACCTCAGTGTCAAATTGTATAAAATTTGAATGAGATAGATTGTTTCAAATTCAAATTATTAATTGAGGTTACACAAAATCAGAGCCAAAAAAGAAGATACTTTTCAGATTGAAAGGATTCTATCAAGGCAATTGAATTGATTTTGTATCGTACAAATACAAATTCCATTTGTCTATGTGCTACCGGAAAAATAGGGTACTCGATTCGATTTCATTACACGGATCAGGAGTAATCGAAAAAGCCAAACTCAGTACGGTATCTCCTGGAATAATGCTAAAAATAATTGTACTAATTCACATATGTCTTTATCAATCGTTACTAGTTGAAGAAATTCAAATTCCCATATTTGTATTTGCTTTAATGAGCAATGAAAAATGAAAATAAATATGAATAAGAGGAATCCCCATGAGAATGAAATTCTGCTATTTGTCCCGCTTTCACAGAAAAAGGGGAGATGAATTGATGTATTTTTTTTATTGGATTTGGATCCGTCGGGACTGACGGGGCTCGAACCCGCAGCTTCCGCCTTGACAGGGCGGTGCTCTGACCAATTGAACTACAATCCCCGGGAAATGAAATAAAGTGTACAGCATCCATATTGTTATGATTTCATTTAAATCCTTTAAATTGAGATTTTAGCTTGGAATCACCGCGTTGTAATAGAGAACCGAATGGTATATAGTATATATTGATATCCACATGGATCCACACTTTAGTGATAACGGCACGGATTACTAGTCATCTTTTCGTTATTTCAAATAACAAATCGATTGATTGAGAATCAAATTTTCAATGAAAAAAAGAATCTTTTTTTCTTCAACTTTATACTTACAAATCCTGATATGAATCTAGATCATTAGCAAGATAGGAATTTGTGAGAAAAAAATAGAGCAAATCAAATAAATAACAGGTAGAGATATATCAGCAATTTTGACTTTTTTTCCGTATCGGGCATATTTTGAGAGTTATATCATTTCATGGTGGATCAGTGAATTATTGGGCCGAGCTGGATTTGAACCAGCGTAGACATATTGCCAACGAATTTACAGTCCGTCCCCATTAACCGCTCGGGCATCGACCCGGGAAGAATCAATTCCAGACTCATTAATATTCCATGATCAACTTCCTTTCGTAATACCCTACCCCCAGGGGAAGTCGAATCCCCGCTACCTCCTTGAAAGAGAGATGTCCTGAACCACTAGACGATGGGGGCACATTTGCCCGACCGTCAGCATACTATGCTCATAGTATGAGCAGTTTTTTGAAATTGTCAATATAATGAAATGGTATGACTAGAGTCGAAAGATCTTTCCGCCTTTCATGATTCCATATAATTTTTTTATTCGTCATTTAGATTCATGAATCATTCATTCTAATCGACATTATACATTATAATAAATAATAACAATTAATATTAAAATATCTAAAAATCAATATACTATTATTATATAAATATGAAAAAATCGATTTTTAGATATCAAATCATATAAATAATATTCAAATAAAAAATAAAAATAAAATAGAAATAAAATAGAAATATAAGAATACAAATAATATGAAAGATACATTCAGGGAATGATTGGTCTGCGAGGTTAACCCCCATTTCTTCTGCTTTCATTGATACACTTATTGTTAATTGTTAAGGCATATCCATATCTCGCATTAAACAAGGAAATTAACAAATGATAAATCTGGAAAGAGGACAAGTTATCAAATTTTTTTTCTTTTCTAAGAAT